ACAGATTTGATAAATACTGATAACTCTCGGATAGAGTATTAGAACGGAAAGATCCATTAGATAATGAACTATTGGTTCTAAACCATCTCTGGCGATGAATCAACAATTCGAAGTGCTTTTCTTGCGTATTCTTGATGAACCAGCGTTTATATATAGATGTAGGAGGGTTTGTTTGGGAAGCAATAAGCCCCTTTGACATCTCTTCATCTGCAAAGAATTCTCGACGTGAAAACACAGAGACAGAGGGCTGATCTTTGAATAGGGAAAAGAATGGATCCGCAGGGTCCCAAATGAATTGGCTTGTTCGAAAAAAGCCTTGTTCTTTGGAAGATCTATCTCGTGTCTGGTACTGCATGGTTCCACTCTGCAAGAACTCCGAATCATTCTCTTGAAGCTCATCCTCTTTATGATAAATGATCCATTTGCCCCGAAATGACCCAGTCCAATAGGGAAATCCCAATTCCGTGGGCCTTTCGATACAATCAAATAGATTGCCACAAGGGCGCCATATTCTAGGAGCCCAAACTATGTGATTGAAGAAATCCTCCTCTATCTGTTGCGGATCAAGGGCCCCTTCCCCTTCTTCAAACTCCGATTCGTATTTTTCATATAGAAATCTCTGATCAACGATAGAACAAGATCCATTTTGCATCATATCTAACTGATTCCTTGGTTCGGACCGAAGAAGTAATGTCACTCGATTATTATCAAACTGACTGCAATATTTTTCTGTCCGTGAGGATCCCGCCAGAGCGCCTTCTACTTCTAATAGTAATAATAGTAATAGGCCATGAACTAGATCAGAATCATTCTCAACGAATCCATAAGAAGTGATCCAATCTTTTTCATCGTGTCTGGATGAAGACCAAAGATCTTGAGCGACCGATCCGGCAGAACAACTCAAAAGATAAAGAAGTATCGTGAATTTCTTCATGCTCGTTCCAAGTTCGAAGTACCATTTGTACAAATAAGAATCCCCTCCCTTACATGATTTCTTCTTCATATAGATAGATATAGGATCTATGGGGCAATTACTTAGAAGTACATTTTGTGTAACAGCCCTTCCTATCTGATAGAAAAGGATCCCATGATCCTGAACCGATCTTATCTGGGATCGAAAATCCCAAGTTTTTCTATGAAGAGCTGATCTAATTGTATTAGTTTCTATAATGGATTTCTTCTGTGTAATACTAATTGATAGGGCCTCATTGATAAGTGCTACAAGATCTCGCGCATTGGAACCCATGGTTATGGACCCGAATCCGTTAGTATGGAACATCTTCTTTTCCAAGTGAAATCCCCTAGTATATGAAAGAATGAAAAAGTGCTTTCGTTGTTGTGGAAGAAGAAGCCTTCGTATCTTAATGCATGTATTTAATTTATTCGGAGCTATTAGAGCGGGATCCACTTTTTGGGGAATATGAGTCGAAGCAATAACAAGAATCTTTCCAGTGGAACATCTTTCACAATCCCTGGAGAGATAGTTCTCTAATAGACCGAGGGATAAGTAATTCGACTCATTCACATGCAGATCATGAATGTTTGGAATCCATATTATGCAAGGAGACATTGCTTTTGCTAATTCGAATTGAAGGGTGATATCAAATCGGTCTATTTTCGGCGTCATATACATAGTTAGCAGCTCCGTATCAATATCAAGGTCATCATCACTATCATCAATATCGTCACTATCATCAATATCGATATCGTCACTATCATCAATATCGATATCATCAATAAGATAACCTTTAGGCTTGTCATCCAGGAACTTGTTCGGAAATACCGTAATGAAAGGAACATAGGAGTTTGTCGCTAGGTATTTGACCAAACAGGATCGTCCAGTTCCTATAGAACCTATCACTAAAATACCTCTAGAAGGGGATAGGGCTAAGCGGAGCGAAAAGGGTTTTCCATGAGGAGATGGGGAATGAAAACTATTAGCCCCACACGAGGTTTGTGAATAAGTGATTGTCTGATAATGAGCAAGGAATATCCGTCTTTCTGCTAAACAGGATCTATTGAACTCATAATTCATTAGATCCTTTTGATGAATGTCAACTAAGTATCGTAAGGAAATTGATCCCGGTTGTTCAATCATTTGATAACCAGAGTCATTCTTTGATAAATGATCACTATGAGTCAGACTCAATAGAATTTGATCAATCCTTTTTTCTGTCGTTAAGGTGGAGAACTGAACCAAGAATTCTCTTTCTTCATCATCAATCGAATCACTGTTCGCGACCCAGAATTCTATTTTCTCATCAATCCAATCACCGTTCACGTTTTTTCTTTTTCTTATCAATGAATAGATCTCTTTACTTGTACGACTTAGATGTCTCGTATTTCTCGAAAAAATGATTCGATTGATGGGATTTGGTATGATACTTACAAGATCGATGAGATTGATCTTCCAATATTTCTTCTTAGAACGTATTGATTTGACCCCATAAGCGGGACCACCACCCAATAGCATGTTGCCACCAGAAGCAGAACCCCGTAT